AAAAGAGTACTTGATGCTGATATGAATTATAGGATTAACTAAGGTCATAGGTCTAATGAAATAAAAACTCTTGATTTTAGTTAGTTTCTTTCAACTCATTAACTAATTCATTATGGGATTGATTGTTTTCCATTTCAATCAAAACGATTTCTTAGTAAACGTTAGAATATTATAGATCTAAAATGAACTTTTTTTATTGAGAAAGGCTAAAAAACGACTGAGATATTTTTTTATCAAACCACGTATCCTTTAACAGATTTATTAGTAATCTCATTCGAATTTTAAAATTGAATTTAGGTGTATTCCTTTCTCGAGTTTGACTAAAAAAAGACTCAAGTTTTTTATTAGATTAGGCAAAAGTTTACAATCCTTTGAGGGATTTTATTAAATGTAAATAAAGTATAGAATGACGAAAATCAAGGTCTTTTAGGTTCTTTCTTTATTTTATTAAATCATTAAGTTTGATTTCTATGACCTAGCAGATTCTGCAGATTCTAAAGATATAAATTTGAGAGATAAAGAACGAGAACTAAGAGTTCCAAACCAAAAATTTTTGGTTTTAGAATATTGTATGGAATCAAAATTTTGTTATTTCGAGTAATTTTTGATCCCATTTTCACGGATCTTTCACATATCTATATTTCTTTTTTATGAAGAGAATATTATTTCTAGAAAAAATAGATAATGAAAAATAAATAATAATTTGTTTTGAACAATAGATGTCTTTCACATCCAACTATAACAATGATTTTAAAATGGCAGTTCCAAAAAAACGTACTTCTATATCAAAAAAGCGTATTCGTAAAAATATTTGGAAAAGGAAAGGATATTGGGCGGCGTTAAAAGCTTTGTCATTAGGGAAATCTCTTTCTACCGGGAATTCAAAAAGTTTTTTTGTACGACAAACAAATAAGTCCTAAACTATTGGAATAATCGGAATGGATTTGACTCAAAAATTGGCTCAATAATTTTTTAATATAAAATTCACAATTGGCAGTCCCTATTCTAATCAATATGAAATAGACCAGGTTTCCATCTTATAAGATGTCTAAAAAAAAGAATTCTTCTGTTTGCTGAATTCTAAAAAAAAGCAGAATAAAGAAAAAAATAAAAGATTTTTTATTTCTTTGTAGTAGATTTTCACTAAGATTTTTGTGGTGGGGAGTCTTATTTTCCCCATCGACCTTTACAAAAAAGAAAAATTTTTCTCTTTCTCGAGAAGGGCAGATATAATATTTTTAGTTCAAATAAATGGATTGTTGAAACTAATGGATTCCATGTTAAAAAATTTTGGATAACTTTCTGATTAATTTATAATTTTTATAATTTTTAGTAATTACTATATGGAATGTATTTACCATATATCTCCAATTTTGAGCCCAATCAATAAAAGAACTTCATTGTTGAGATATTATGTACAACTAATGTGTCAATTTGGAGTAATCCAAAATATGGTTATTTTGGATTCATTGAGAAAATTTATTTTTTTTTTTTAATTTATGAAATCAGATAAACGAGAAATAATGAAGTATCAATAAAAGTAAAAAAATGAAAACAGTTTTTTTTCTTTTATCGAGAGAATTATCTACTTCCAAAAGTTGGATTTTAGAATAGGATAAACTACGTCAAAGCCCTAAGATAAAAGAGAAATAAACCGGACACCCTAAAAAGAAATGAAACTAATGAACCTTCAAATTGACTTTTGAACTCATTTTTTTTATCAATTTGAATCTTTACTAAAAAACTTCTTTGATTGAATTGACTTGTTCAATCTCGACGATTGAATATAAATAGGCTATTATTAGTTCGAGCAAGCCGCTATGGTGAAATCGGTAGACACGCTGCTCTTAGGAAGCAGTGCTAGAGCATCTCGGTTCGAGTCCGAGTGGCGGCATACCATCTTCTAAAACAGACCCAATAGATCCTATAATAAAAATAAATTCAATTCCCGATTTATAATTCTTAATTAATATTAATTTAGGGGATTCCCTCCCTTTTTTCATTTTTATGATATTTTCAACTTTAGAGCATATATTCACTCATATTTCCTTTTCGATTGTTTCAATTGTAATTACAATTAATTTGATAACCTTATTGGGCAATGAAATCATAAAACCATATGATTCGTCAGAAAAGGGGATGATAGTTACTTTTTTATGTCTAACAGGATTATTAATCACTCGTTGGATTTATTCGGGCCATTTCCCACTAAGTGATTTATATGAATCATTAATCTTTCTTTCATGGAGTTTCTCCCTTATTCATATAGTCCCTTATTTCAAAATAAGAAAAAATTATTTAACCACAATAACTGCCTCAAGTACTATTTTTACCCAAGGCTTTGCTACTTCGGGTCTTTTAACTGAAATACGTAAACCCGCAATATTAGTACCTGCTCTACAATCGGAGTGGTTAATAATGCACGTAAGTATGATGATATTGAGCTATGCGGCTCTTCTTTGTGGATCATTATTATCCGTAGCACTTCTAGTCATTACATTTAGAAAGATTTTTTATAGTTATACAAGTAATAATTTATTAAAATTAAATGAGTCATTTTCATTTGGTGAAATCCAATACAAGAATGAAAGAAACAATATTTTTAAAAAAACTTCTTTTTTTTCTGCTAAGAATTATTACAAGGCCCAATTGATTCAACAATTAGATTATTGGAGCTATCGTGTGATTAGCCTAGGGTTTATATTTTTAACCATAGGTATTCTTTCAGGAGCAGTATGGGCTAATGAAGCATGGGGATCATATTGGAGTTGGGATCCAAAGGAAACTTGGGCCTTTATTACTTGGATCGTATTCGCAATTTATTTGCATACTCGAACAAATAAAAATTTTCAGGGGGCAAATTCCGCAATTGTGGCGACTCTAGGCTTTCTTATAATTTGGATATGCTATTTTGGGGTCAATCTATTAGGAATAGGGCTACATAGTTATGGTTCATTTACGTTAACCTCTAGTTAAATTAAAGAAAAGTTCTTACGAATACAAACAGAGTGGAATACGGTGTATATAAAACACCTTGTGTCAACCGGCGAGAACCGTGTGAATCAAGTAGTGTAGTGATTCACACGGTTCTCGCAAAGACCAAGTATATTGGGAAAATTCAAATTCATATTTTGTTTTTACTTTATTTAAGATTTAAGAGAATAAAAATCCTTCTTCTTTTTTTTTCATTAGTCAACCAACTCTTAAAAATCATAGGAGTTTTTTTCTTTAAGAAAACTATCTATAAAAATAATTAGATAGAATACCTTCAACCTTGTCAACTGATAGTGAAAGAACAAAATCCGGATACATACCAATACCTATTACAGGTAGAAAAATGGCGATCGAAACAAATAACTCGCGCGGTCCAGAATCAAAAACATAAGAGTTTGGAGTATTAAATAACTTGTATCCATAGAACATCTGGCGTAACATAGATAATGAATAAATAGGAGTTAATATCATTCCAATTGCCATTACAAAAGTGATGGCAATTTTGGGCATTAAAAGATATTTTTGGCTGGTAATTATTCCTAAAAAGACTAGAACTTCTGCAACAAAACCACTCATACCCGGTAATGCAAGCGAAGCCATGGAAAAACTACTGAACATCGTAAATATTTTTGGCATGGGGATAGCTACTCCCCCCATTTGGTCAAGATAAACAAGACGTATTCTATCATAACTCGTTCCTGCCAAGAAAAAAAGTGCAGCACCAATAAACCCATGAGAGATTATTTGTAAAATAGCTCCATTGAGTCCCGTATCGGTTATAGAAGCAATTCCTATAAGTATGAAACCCATATGAGATACGGAGGAATAGGCTATTCTTTTTTTTAAATTACGTTGGCCGGGAGATGTTGAAGCTGCATAGATTATTTGTATTGTACCTACTATAATCAACCAAGGAGAAAATATAGAATGAGCGTGTGGTAATAATTCCATATTAATCCGAATCAATCCATAAGCTCCCATTTTTAATAAAATTCCGGCTAGAAGCATACAAGTACTGTAATGTGCCTCTCCGTGGGTATCTGGTAACCATGTATGTAGGGGTAGAATCGGTAATTTGACAGCAAAAGCAATAAAAAATCCAATATAGAATATTATTTCCAAAGCCACAGGATACGACTGATTCACTGATGTTTCAAAATTTAATGTTGGTTCATTAGAACCATATAAACCGATACCCAGAACTCCCATTAAGAGAAAAATGGAACCTCCCGCCGTGTACAAAATAAATTTTGTGGCTGAGTAGAGACGTTTCTTTCCTCCCCACATGGATAGAAGTAGATAAACCGGAATTAATTCTAATTCCCACATGATGAAAAAAAGTAAAAGGTCCCGAGAAGAAAATGATCCTATTTGACCACTGTACATTGCTAACATCAAGAAATGGAATAACCGAGAATCCCGAGTAACAGGCCAGGCTGCTAAAGTAGCTAAAGTAGTGATAAATCCTGTTAATAAAACGGGTCCTATAGACAGTCCATCTATTCCTAATTTCCAACGGAAATCAAAAAAATTGATCCATTTATAGTCCTCTACTAGTTGGATTAACGGATCGTCCAATTGGAAATGATAACAGAATGCATAGGTTGTTAGAATAAGTTCTAACATGCATATACATATTGTATACCACCTAATTACCCTATTTCCTTTATGTGGAAGAAATAAAATAAAGGAACCCGCAAATATTGGTAAAACTACAATTATTGTTAACCAAGGAAATTTGTTCGTGGTAAAGACAAGATACACTTGGACCAGAAAAACCTATGCCCAAAAATAAGATATTTTTGAGCACAGGTTTTGGCGGTAAAAAAAAAATGGGCTCAAGTAGGGTTTTCTGTAACGTATTAATAAGCTATACCCATGCTGCGGGTTGTTTCATGCCATAAATAAACTCGAACACTCAAGAAATCTGTTGGGCAGGCGGATTCACATCTCTTACAACCGACACAATCCTCTGTTCTTGGAGCGGAAGCTATTTGTTTGGCTTT